TTAAAAATAAGCTAAATAAAGCTTTTGGGCTCATACCCCAAATATAAAGGAAATACCTTTTTTTTAAACTTTAATAAAGTGCCTGACTAAAGGATTATTCTGATAGAATAAATAATGTAATTATTTACCTTTATTATATTTTATAGAATTAAACTATATCTAATAATTTCAAAAATTATTGTGCATCATACACTAAAATATATATATATATATATATAATGACTTAAATTCATTTTTATTAAATTATTTTCCTATTTTAAATTTTATTGTTTTTTAATTCTAATAAAATATTTTTTTTATTTATATTATTCTTTAGAACATTAATTTCTATTTCAGCTAATTCTTGGTTAGGTTGTTGAATTGGTTTAGAAATTAATTTATTAAGATTTATCCCCCTTATTTCTAACAATAATAATCTTTTAAATTCTGAAGCTTCTCTTAAATACTTTTTAACTCAATCTATTGCCTCTATTAATTTTTTATTTTCTATTATTTTAAGAATATTTTTTATAAAAAATTTTTTATTCGACAATTTTTTTTCTATTATAATTAATTCAACTTTATTAATAAAAATAGGATCAATTCCTTTTCATTTCTGATTTCCTAATATTATTGAAGGATTATCTTGATTTAACTGTTTTATTTTAATAACTTGACAAAAAATTTCCCCCATAATTTTATTATCATATTATTTTAATATAAACTTTTTAATAATTATTATAATTTTTAATGTTTTAATTGGAAGTATTGGAGGATTTAATCAAACCTCAATTCGTAAATTAATAGCATTTTCTTCTATTAATAATTTAGGATGAATAATATCAGCTTTAATAATTAGAGAAAATTTATGAATACTTTATTTTATATTATATTCATTTTTAATTAGAATTATATGTTTTTTATTTTATATATTAAATATTTTTTATATTAATCAAATATTTAATTTTAATATTAATTTTCCAATTAAAATTTCTATTATAATTAATTTTTTATCTTTAGGAGGATTACCCCCCTTCCTAGGATTTTTTCCTAAGTGAATAATTATTAATTATTTAATTTTTAATAAATTATATATTATCTCTTTTATTTTTATTATAATAAGATTAATTATATTAATTTTTTATATTCGTATTATTTATTCTTCTTTCCTATTTTTTTCTTTTAAATTTAAATGATTTAAAATTTTTATAAAAAATAACTCATTAATTATAATTAATTTATTAAGATTTATCTCTTTATTAGGAATAATTACTAGAACTTTATTTTTTTTTTAAGGTTTTAAGTTAATTTAAACTAGTAATCTTCAAAATTATTTATAAAGATATATTATTCTTTAAGCCTTAATATATTTATTTATATACCTTAAAATTTGCAATTTTATATCAATTTTGAATATAAGACTAATAAAAGAGAATATTTCTCGTTAATAAATTTACAATTTATCGCTTAAATCTCAGCCATTTTATTAGCGAAAATGACTTTTTTCTACTAATCATAAAGATATTGGAACTTTATATTTTATTTTTGGAATTTGAGCAGGAATAGTAGGAACTTCTCTTAGCTTAATCATTCGAACTGAATTAGGAAATCCTGGATTTTTAATTGGAGATGATCAAATTTATAATACTATTGTTACAGCTCATGCTTTTATTATAATTTTTTTTATGGTTATACCTATTATAATTGGAGGATTTGGAAATTGATTAGTACCTCTTATATTAGGAGCTCCTGATATAGCTTTCCCCCGAATAAATAATATAAGATTTTGACTTTTACCCCCCTCTCTAATTTTATTAATTTCTAGAAGAATTGTAGAAAATGGAGCAGGAACAGGATGAACAGTTTATCCCCCATTATCCTCTAATATTGCTCATAGTGGAACTTCAGTTGATTTAGCTATTTTTTCTTTACATTTAGCTGGAATTTCATCTATTTTAGGAGCAATTAATTTTATTACTACAATTATTAATATACGAATTAATAATATATCTTATGATCAAATACCTTTATTTGTATGATCAGTAGGAATTACTGCCTTACTACTATTATTATCCTTACCTGTTTTAGCTGGAGCTATTACTATATTATTAACTGATCGAAATTTAAATACTTCTTTTTTTGATCCTGCAGGAGGAGGAGACCCTATTTTATATCAACATTTATTTTGATTTTTTGGACACCCAGAAGTTTATATTTTAATTTTACCAGGATTTGGAATAATTTCTCATATTATTTCTCAAGAAAGAGGAAAAAAAGAAACTTTTGGTAACTTAGGTATAATTTATGCTATATTAGCTATTGGATTACTTGGATTTATTGTTTGAGCACATCATATATTTACAGTAGGTATAGATATTGATACTCGAGCTTATTTCACTTCAGCTACTATAATTATTGCTGTACCTACGGGAATTAAAATTTTTAGTTGATTAGCAACTCTTCATGGAACTCAAATTAATTATAGTCCTTCAATACTATGAAGACTAGGATTTATTTTTTTATTTACTGTAGGAGGATTAACAGGAGTAATTTTAGCTAACTCATCTATTGATATTGCATTGCATGATACTTATTATGTTGTAGCTCATTTTCATTATGTTTTATCTATAGGAGCTGTATTTGCTATTTTAGGTGGATTTGTTCATTGATACCCTTTATTTACAGGATTAATCCTTAATCCTTACTTATTAAAAATTCAATTTGTATCTATATTTATTGGTGTTAATTTAACTTTTTTTCCACAACATTTTTTAGGATTAGCAGGAATACCTCGTCGTTACTCTGATTACCCAGATAGTTTTTTATCCTGAAATATTATTTCTTCATTTGGATCATATATTTCTTTATTTTCAATAATAATAGTAATAATTATTATTTGAGAATCAATAATTTATCAACGAATTATTTTATTTTCTTTAAATATATCTTCATCTATTGAATGATTTCAAAATTTACCTCCTGCTGAACATTCATATAATGAACTTCCTATTTTAAGTATTTTCTAATATGGCAGATTATATGTAATGGATTTAAACCCCATTCATAAAGGATTATCCTTTTTTTAGAAATGGCTACATGATCTAATCTTAATTTTCAAAATAGAGCTTCTCCATTAATAGAACAAATTATTTTTTTCCATGATCATTCTTTAATTATTTTAATTATTATTACTATTTTAGTTTCATATTTAATATTAAATTTATTTTTTAATAAATATATTAACCGATTTTTACTTGAAGGTCAATTAATTGAATTAATTTGAACAATTTTACCAGCTATCATTTTAATTTTCATCGCTTTTCCTTCCCTTCGTCTTCTTTATCTTTTAGATGAATTAAATAATCCTTTAATTACATTAAAGTCAATTGGCCATCAATGATATTGAAGTTATGAATATTCAGATTTTAATAAAGTTGAATTTGATTCTTATATAACTCAATGAAATAAAAATAATAATTTTCGTTTATTAGATGTTGATAATCGAGTAGTTTTACCAATAAATAATCAAATTCGAATTTTAATTACAGCTACTGATGTAATTCATTCATGAACAGTACCTTCTTTAGGAGTTAAAGTTGATGCTAATCCTGGTCGTCTTAATCAAACTAATTTTTTCATTAATCGACCAGGAATTTTTTATGGTCAATGCTCAGAAATTTGTGGAGCTAATCATAGTTTTATACCTATTGTAATTGAAAGTGTTTCAATTAAAAATTTTATTAATTGAATTAATAATTATTCATCATTAGATGACTGAAAGCAAGTATTGGTCTCTTAAACCACTTTATAGTAATTTAGCAATTACTTCTAATGAAAGAATTAGTTAAAATATAACATAAATATGTCAAATTTAAATTATTGATTTATCAATATTCTTTTATTCCTCAAATAATACCTATTAATTGATTAATATCTTTATTAATTTTTATTCTTATTTTTATTATATTTAATATTATAAATTATTATATTTTTAATTATAATTCTAATATTAATAATAAAAAAATTAAAATATCAAAAAAATTAATTTTATGAAAATGATAAGAAATTTATTTTCAATTTTTGATCCATCTACTAATATTTTTTTTTTATCTATTAATTGAATTAGAACTATTATTGGTTTTATATTTATTCCTTATTCTTTTTGATTTTTACCAAATCGATATTATTTTATATGAAACTTTATTTCATTTAAACTCCATAATGAATTTAAAATATTAATAGGGCCAAATAGATTTAATGGATCAACTTTTATTTTTATCTCATTATTTTTTTTTATTTTATTTAATAATTTTTTAGGATTATTTCCTTATATTTTTACTAGTACTAGTCATTTAAATTTATCTTTAACATTATCATTAACTTTATGACTAAGATTTATAATTTATGGATGAATTAATAATACTCAACATATATTTATTCATATAATTCCTCAAGGAACTCCATCTATTTTAATACCATTTATAGTAATTATTGAAACAATTAGTAATATTATTCGACCAGGAACTTTAGCTGTTCGATTAACAGCTAATATAATTGCTGGACATTTATTATTAACATTACTAGGTAACTCAGGAATAAATCTTCCTAATTATTTATTATTTATTTTAATTTTAGTTCAAATTTTATTATTAATTTTAGAATTTGCAGTTGCAATTATTCAATCTTATGTAATTACTATTCTTAGAACTTTATATTCTAATGAAGTTAACTAATGAATTTACATAATAATCATCCATATCATTTAGTTGATTATAGACCATGACCTTTAACTAGAGCTATTGGAGTAATAACTTTAGTTACAGGATTAGTTAAATGATTTCATAATTTTAATATAAATTTATTAATTCTTGGTTATATAATTATTATTTTATCAATATATCAATGATGACGAGATATTTGTCGAGAAGGCACTTTTCAAGGAAAACATACTATTTTAGTATCAAATGGATTACGATGAGGAATAATTTTATTTATTATTTCCGAAATTTTTTTTTTTATTTCATTTTTCTGAGCATTTTTCCATAGAAGTTTAGCTCCAACAATTGAAATTGGATTAATTTGACCACCTTTAAGAATTACACCATTTAACCCATTTCAAATTCCTTTATTAAATACTATTATTTTAATTAGATCTGGAATTACTGTTACATGAGCACATCATAGATTAATAGAAAATAATTTTACTCAAACTTCCCAAGGATTATTTTTTACAGTGTTATTAGGTATTTATTTTACTATACTTCAAGCCTATGAATATATTGAAGCTCCATTTACTATTGCTGATAGAATTTATGGATCAACCTTTTTCATAGCAACAGGATTTCATGGATTACATGTAATTATTGGAACTATTTTTTTATTAACATGTTTAATTCGTCATTATAATAATCATTTTTCTAATAACCATCATTTCGGATTCGAAGCAGCTGCCTGATATTGACATTTTGTAGATGTAGTTTGACTTTTCCTTTATATTTCAATTTATTGATGAGGTAATTAATTATTTATATAATATATTTAGTATATTTGACTTCCAATCAAAAAGATTAATTAACTATAATTAATATAAATAATTATTGTAATAATTTCATTATCATTTATTATTTTTATTATTTCTAATTTTCTTATTTTTTTGTCTCTTATTATCTCAAAAAAATCTTTTCTCGATCGAGAAAAATGTTCACCATTTGAATGTGGATTTGACCCAAAATCAATTTCACGTATCCCATTTTCTCTTCATTTTTTTCTTATCACAATTATTTTTCTAATTTTTGATGTAGAAATTGCCCTTATTTTCCCAATAATTCCAAGATTCTCAATAGTTAACTTTTTAGTATGATGAAAAGTTAGAAGATTCTTTATTATTATACTCTTATTAGGATTATATCATGAGTGAAATCAAAATATATTAAATTGAACTAATTAAGGATTATAATTTAAATTAAAATATTTGATTTGCATTCAAAAAATATTGAATAATCAATTTATCTTAAATAAGAAGCAATTTTGCATTTAATTTCGACTTAAAAGATAGAGTTTTTACTCCTTATTTATTTATATTAATTGAAACCAAAATAGAGGTATATCACTGTTAATGATAAAATTGAAATATATTTCCAATTGAAATATATTATAATTAAGCTGCTAACTTAATTTTTAGTGATTAAATTCATTAATATTTCTTTTAATTTATATAGTTTATTAAAAACATTACATTTTCATTGTAAAAAAAAAAATTTTTTTTTTTATAAATATTTAAAGATAAATTTATCACCCTAATATCTTCAATATTATACTCTTAATTTTAATTATACTCTTAATTTTAAGCTATTTAAATAAATTAATATAATTATAAAAATATAAATAATTATTCATAAAATAAATCTATATAAATAAATTTTAAAATTATTTACTTGATAAATATAATTAATTACAGAATAATATTTAATAATTTTATTTAAACCTTGACTTCTATATAACTCCATTCAACCCATATCAATTTCTTTTAATAAAATTTGACCTAAATTTAAAAAATAATAATTTAAACCATAAGTTGATAATCTTGGTATATATCATATTAAACTTAAAAAAGAACTTAAATTATAAGTTTTTAAAAACTTATTTAAAGAATAAATATTTATATTTCTAATTAATCATCCTATAACTATCCCTAAAAAAATAACATATAATACTATTATTTTTATATTAAAAGGTAAATAAATTATATAAGGGTAAGAAAAAATTATTCATCTTAAAAATCTTCCTGAAATTAATCTTATAAATAATAAAATAAATATTCTATTTAATATAATATAATCTTCTTCATATAAATTATAAATTACTAATAAATTATAATCATTAACTATTAAATATATTAATAAACGAATTGTATAAAATATAGTTAAACCTGTTGAAATATAATATAAATTATAAATTAAAAAATTTAAATTTCTCATTCTAAAAACTTCTAAAATTAAATCCTTAGAATAAAACCCAGCTAAAAATGGAATTCCACATAAAGATAAATTAGAAATATTTAAACACAAAGAAGTTAAAGGAAGATATAAACTTAAACCCCCTATTAAACGAATATCTTGATTATCATTTATTAAATGAATGATCTTTCCAGAACATATAAATAATAAAGCCTTAAATATAGCATGAGTTAATAAATGAAAAAAAGCTAATTCATAAAATCCTATTCTTAAAATTCTTATTATTAAACCTAATTGTCTTAAAGTAGATAAAGCAACAATTTTTTTTAAATCAAATTCATAATTAGCACAAATACCAGCTATAAATATAGTTAAACCAGATAATAATAAAAGAATTTTTAAAAATATTATATCTAATAATAAATTATTAAATCGAATTAATAAATAAATACCAGCAGTTACTAATGTAGAAGAATGAACTAATGCTGAAACAGGAGTAGGAGCTGCTATAGCAGCAGGTAATCATGAACTAAAAGGAATTTGAGCTCTTTTAGTTATCCCAGCTAAGATAATTATAAACCCAATAAATTTTATTGATATGTCATCACTTATAAAATCTAAATAAAAAATAAAATTTCATCTCCCATAATTTATTATTCAAGCAATTACTATTAAAATTATTACATCACCAATCCGATTTGATAAAACAGTTAATATACCTGCATTATAAGATTTAATATTTTGATAATAAATTACCAAACAATAAGAAACTAATCCTAAACCATCTCACCCTAAAATAATTCTAATAATATTAGGTCTAATAATTAATAAAATTATAGAAAAAACAAATAATAAAACTAAAATAATAAAACGATCTAAATTTAATTCAGAACTTATATATCTTTTTCTATATATAATAACCGAAGAAGAAATTAACAAAACAAATATTATAAAAACTAAAGATATTCAATCTAATAAAATTGATATCACAATATTTATAGAATTAAAAGAAATAATCTCTCATTCCATAAATAAAACTATTTCATTTATAATAAAATAAATTATCATAAAAAAATTAATTAATATAAAAAAAAAAAGAAAAAAAAAACTTATAAAACAAATAGAGATTTTATTAATAACCTAAAATGAATTCATCATATTTCTGACTCCACAAATCAATATTTTATTTAAATTATTTAAGTTAAAATCAAATTATTCTGTAATCAATTTTTAATACTAAAATATTTAAAGGTAATCAATGTAATATTAATATTAAATATTCACGAGAAACCCCTCTATAAAATCTATATATTCCTACATTATATTTTCCATGTTGAGTATAAGAATATAAATATAATCTATATCCAGCTCTAAAAAAAGAAATTAAAATTAATAAAATTATTGATAATCAAGATCATCTTATTAAACTATTAATTAAACTAATTTCTCCTATTAAATTAAGAGAAGGAGGAGCTGCTATATTAGAAGATAATAATAAAAATCATCATAATCTTAAGGAAGGTATAAAATTTATTATCCCCTTATTTAAAAATAATCTTCGAGTATTTAATCGTTCATAATTAATATTTGATAAACAAAATATCCCAGAAGAACATAATCCATGACTAATTATTAAAATATAAGAACCTAAAAATCCTCAATAATTTATAGTTATAATTCCTCCAATAACAATTCTTATATGACATACTGAAGAATAAGCAATTAATGATTTTATATCAACTTGACAAAAACATTTTAAACTAATATAAAACCCTCCAATTAATCTAATAATAATTCAAATTAAATTTAATTTTATACTAATTTGCTGGAAAATAATTATAACCCGTAAAAGTCCATAACCCCCTAATTTTAATATAATAGCAGCCAAAATTATAGAACCTGAAATTGGAGCTTCAACATGAGCTTTAGGTAATCATAAATGAACAAAATATATAGGTATCTTAACTAAAAAAGCTAATAATATTCTAAAATATAAAATAATTAAATTATAATTATAAAATTTTATAAAATATATTATTATACAATTTATTTTTATATAAATATAAAAAATTCCTATTAATAAAGGTAAAGAAGCAAATAAAGTATAAAATAATAAATATAAACCAGCTTGAATTCGTTCTGGTTGATAACCTCAACCAATAATTAATATTAAAGTCGGAATTAATCTACCTTCAAAAAATAAATAAAATATAAATAAATTTATTATTCTAAAAGTTAAATATAACATTAACATTAATAATAAGATATTTAATAAAAATAAATTATCATAAAATTTATCCTTAAATAATTTTTCTCTTGCTATAATTATTAAAAATGTAATTCAAATTCTTAATAAAATTAAACCATAAGAAATAATATCACATCCTAATATATAACTAATATTATTAAAATTTTCAATATTTATAGTTAAATTTATAAATATTACTATTATTATTATTATTATAAATTGAATTATTCAAAAAATATTTTTTTTAAAACATAAAGGAATTATAAATATAATTATAAATAAATATTTTATCATTTAAATTAAATTAAAACTATGAAAATAATCATTACCATGAGTACGAATTATTGATACCAAAATAGATAGTCCTAAAGCACCTTCACATACAGAAAAAACTAAAAAAACTATTAATATATATATATTAAAATAAATTATTATTAAATATAATAATAATAAAAAAAAAATTCTTAATACAATAAATTCTAATCTTATTAGAACAATTAATAAATGTTTATGTTTAGAGACAAAAATTATATTACCTAATATAAATATAATAAAAATAAAAATTAATATATTTATAATTATCATTAGTGTTTTTATAATTTAAAAAAAAATATTGGTCTTGTAAATCAAAAATAAGATATCTCTTTAAAAACTTCAAAGAAAAAGAAATTCTTTATCTATAATCTCCAAAATTATTATTTTCACTAAACTATTCTTTGATATTATTAAAATATTATTATCTTTTTTATTAATTTTTATTTCAATTATTATATTTTTTACAAATCATCCAATTCCTATAGGACTTTTAATCTTAATTCAAACATTATTAGTTTGTATTATTTCAGGAATAATTATTAATTCATATTGATTTTCTTATATTTTATTTTTAATTTTTTTAGGAGGTCTTTTAGTTTTATTTATTTATATATCCAGAATCGCTTCTAATGAAGTAATAAAAAAATTTTCTTTAAAAAATAAACTTATCTTATTACTTACAATTAGATTTTTAAGTATTATTTCATTTATTAATATTAACAATTTAAATTGATTAAACTTTAGTTTTAATGAAGATATAATTAATTTTTTTAATATATTTCTATTTTTTAATAATGAAAATCATATTAATTTATTTAAATTATATAATGAACAAACTTACTTTTTAATAATAATAATAATCATTTATTTATTTTTTACACTTGTAACAGTAGTTAAAATTACTAATATTTTTCATGGCCCTATTCGATCTTTTTACTAATGATAAATTTATTTAAACCTATTCGAAAAACTCATCCTATCTTTAAAATTATTAATGGATCATTAATTGATTTACCAACTCCTATTAATATTTCATCTTGATGAAATTTTGGATCATTATTATCTTTATGTTTAATTATTCAAATTATAACAGGTTTATTTTTAACTATATATTATACAGCAAATATTGAAAGAGCATTTTATAGTGTAAATTATATTTGTCGAAATGTAAATTATGGATGATTAATTCGAACTCTTCATGCAAATGGGGCATCTTTTTTCTTTATTTGTATTTACCTCCATATTGGACGAGGTATTTATTATGAATCTTTTAATTTAATTTATACTTGAATAATTGGAGTAACTATTTTATTTTTATTAATAGCTACAGCATTTATAGGGTATGTTCTACCTTGAGGTCAAATATCTTTTTGAGGAGCAACAGTTATTACTAATTTATTATCAGCTATTCCTTATTTAGGTACTCTTCTTGTAAATTGAATTTGAGGGGGATTCGCAGTAGATAACGCTACACTAACTCGATTTTATACTTTCCATTTTCTTTTCCCTTTTATTATTTTAATAATATCTATAATTCATTTACTTTTCTTACACCAAACTGGATCCAATAACCCATTAGGAATTAATAGAAACTTAGACAAAATCCCTTTTCATCCATTTTTTACTTTTAAAGATTTAATTGGATTTATTATTTTAATAATATTATTAACTTTTCTTACTTTAATTAATCCTTATTTATTAGGAGACCCAGATAATTTTATTCCAGCCAATCCCTTAGTTACACCAATTCATATTCAACCTGAATGATATTTTTTATTTGCTTATGCAATTTTACGATCAATCCCCAATAAATTAGGAGGGGTAATTGCTTTAGTATTATCAATTTTAATCCTAATTATTTTACCCTTTACATTTAATAAAAAATTTCAAGGTATTCATTTTTATCCCCTAAATCAAATTTTATTTTGATTTTTTATTATAACTATTATTTTATTAACATGAATTGGGGCTCGTCCTGTAGAAAATTTATATGTTATTACTGGACAATTATTAACAATTTTTTATTTTTCATATTTTATTATTAACCCTATATTAAATAAATTTTGAGACAATTTAATTTTTAAATTTTAATTAATGAGCTTGTATAAGCATTTGTTTTGAAAACTTAAGAAAGAATATATAAATATTTCTATTAATTTTATACTAAATTTATTTTATAAATTAATATTATTTTTAATCCAATAAAAAACAATAAATAATTTAAAGAAACTGGTAAATATCTTTTTCAACATAAATATATTAATTTATCATAACGATAACGAGGTAACGTTCCACGAATTCAAATAAAACTAAATGAAATTAATATAATTTTTAAATAAAAAAATAAACTTAAATTATAACCTCCTATATAAATAATTACAAATAATAATCTTATAAATAAAATACTAGAATACTCAGCTAAAAAAATTAAAGCAAATCCTCCTCTTCTATATTCAGTATTAAACCCTGATACTAACTCTCTTTCTCCCTCAGCAAAATCAAATGGAGTTCGATTAGTCTCAGCTATTAAAGAAGATAAAAAACATAATCTTAAAGGTAATATTATTAATAAAAACCAAATTATTTTTTGATAATTCATAAATATGATTAAATTAAAATCCATAATTAATATAATACTAGATAATATAATTAAAGCCAAACTAACTTCGTAAGAAATTGTTTGAGCAACAGCTCGTAAACCCCCTAATAAAGAATAATTAGAATTTGAAGATCAACCAGCAATTATAACCGTATAAACCCCTAAACTTGTACAACATAAAAAAAATAAAATTCCTAGATTAAACATAATTATATTAAAATAATAAGGAATTACTATTCAAGATATTAAACCTAATATAAATCTTAATACAGGAGAAAAATAATAAAAAATATAATTGGAATAATTTAAATAAATTTGTTCTTTTCTAAATAACTTAATTGCATCTGAAAAAGGTTGTAATAAACCTAAAAATCCTACTTTATTAGGACCTTTTCGAATCTGAATATATCCTAATAACTTACGCTCTAATAAAACTAAAAAAGCAACCCCAATTAATACCCCAATAATTAAAATTAATATACCAATAATAATAGTCATTAAATCTTTTAAAATCATTTACTATATATATAATAAATTATATATTAATGATTTCTAAAACCATGACATTTTTCTGCCAAAATAGTATATATATATATATATATATATATAAATAAATAATTTATTATTTTAATTTTAATTTTTATTAATAATATTCTTTTTATTAAAATTATTTTAAATATTTGATCCTTTCGTACTAAAATATTTTATTTTTCTAAAGATAGAAACCAACCTGGCTCACACCGGTTTGAACTCAGATCATGTAAGATTTTAATGATCGAACAGATCAAAATTTTAAACTTTTGCATTTAAATTTTATCTTAATCCAACATCGAGGTCGCAAACTTTTTTTTTTATTTGAACTAAAAAAAAATATTACGCTGTTATCCCTAAGGTAATTTTTTCTTATAATCATTATTAATGGATCATACAATCATTTATTAATGTTTTAAATTTAAAAAAAGTTTTATAAATTTTTCTATCACCCCAATATAATAATTATTTCATTTTTAATAATAAATTAAATATTTAATTTTAAATAAAATAATTATAAAACTCTATAGGGTCTTCTCGTCTTTTAAATAAATTTTAGCTTTTTTACTAAAAAATAAAATTTTATTATTAATTAAGAGACAGCTTATATTTCATCAAATCTTTCATACAAGTCTCCATTTAAAAGACTAATGATTATGCTACCTTTGTACAGTCAATATACTGCAGCCCTTCAATATAATTATATCAGTGGGCAGATTAGACTTTAAATTATTTACTAAAAGACATGTTTTTGATAAACAAGTGAATATAAATTTTTGCCGAATTCCTTTCAATTAATTAAAATTATTATTTATAATTTAAATATAATATAATATACTAATTTTATCATTATAACTAATTTTTACTTATTAAAAATTATTTTTTTATAAAAAATTAAATATTTTTTAAATTTTATTCTTAATAAAATTTTTTTATAAAAAATTATAATTTTTAAACAATATAAATTTTAAAAATTTTAATTTAATTTTATTTTTATTATAATATTTTAATTTAAAGCTTATCCCTTAAATTATTAAATTTAATTTTTATTAAAATTATCTTAATAAAATTTAATTAAATTAAATTTTAAATTAAATTTATTTCTAAAAAAACTAGATATATTTAAAAACGAATAACATTTAATTTCTAATTAACTATTTAAAATAATTTTACTACATTAACTTTATTAATTAATTAGCTCTTTTAAATTCGAGATTTATTTAATCAAATTTTTTATTTAATAAACTCTGATACACAAGATACACTAAATAAAAATTTCTTAAAAATAAATTAATTTTTAATTTTATTTCAAAATTCTTTTTCAATACTAATTTTCTATTAAAATTTCAATTTTTTCTATTAAAAATACTTTAACCCCCATTATTTATTTTTAACTTAAAAATTTTTTTTAATAACTTTATAATATTTAATTTTTCCCCCTCAAATTAATTAATTTAATAATTTCTTTTCAATGTAAATGAAATACTTATATCAAGCTCTAATTTGTTCATTCTAGAAACACTTTCCAGTACCTCTACTTTGTTACGACTTATTCCAATTTTTAAATGAAAGTGACGGGCAATATGTACATATTTTAATTTTTAATCATTTTATTAAATTAAATAAAATTACATTTAAATCCACTTTCAAATTTATATTTCAATTAATTATTCATTTAAATATATTTATTGTAATCCATTATATTCTTAATTATACTCTACATCTTGATCTGAATTAATTTTTTATTTTAATTTTAAAATATTATTTTTTATAAAAAATATTTTTTTAACAACGATATATAAAATAATAAATTAAGTAAATTTATTCGTGGATTATCAATTATTAAACAGATTCCTCTAAATGAACTAAAATACCGCCATATTATTTAAGTTTCAATATCTTATATTTACTATTTTAGTATTATAATTTAAATTTTTAATAATAGGGTATCTAATCCTAGTTTATATTAAAATCTATTAATTCATAAAATTAATATAAAATTTAATTAAATTAAAATTTCACCCAATAATTTAATATTTATTTTAATTAATATTTATTTATTATATACTGAAATAATTTAATTTAATTTTTGTATAACCGCAACTGCTGGCACAAAATTAGTTATTAATTTTTATATTACTAAATCTTAATTTCTTAAATCTTTAAAATTAATTACTACCGTTAAAATTTAAATATTATTTAAATAATTAAAAATTAATACTAAAATTTATATGTAAAATAAATTTAAAATAAATTATAAAAAATATAAATTTTTTTTTTTTTTTTTTTTTTTTTTTTTTTTTTTTTTTTTTTTTTTTTTTTTTTTTAAATTTATATTATTAATTTATTTTTTAATATTTTTTTTATTTTTTTTTTTATAATATTCATATTAAAAATTGCATTAATGATAATCCTAATACAGTTCATTTAAATTACAAATAATTAAAATTAATAATTTTAATGTATCCAATAATTATTAAATTATAATTATTTTAATAATATAAATATATATATATATATATTTAAATAATTTATTAATTAATTAAATTATATATATATATATATATACATATGCACACATACACATATATATATACATATACATATATATGTAATTTGTAGCAATTACTTATTTTATTTTTTTTTAGCCCAACTTCAATAATTTTTTCATATAAATAAAAAAATATTTTA